TCGATCTATTATTGGCCAATCCATCTAGTCGTGCGTAACCCTTTTCTAATGACTGTCCTAGTTATGCCCTATTTACTCTTTCATTGCGTATACTATATTGTTTTGAGCAGGTTGTTTGTAGATCTAAGCAAGTTAGGACCTACTACCAGAAATTGCATACATAATCTGAACATTGCAACCATATTCCTGAATAATTTCATTTGCCCATTATTGAACCAGCTTGTTGTACCAAGTCCAACATTTGCCAGATTACTAAACATTTATATGTTTCGATACGACGGCAGTATATTATTTATCACAAGTAGTTTTGTTGGTTGGTTAATGGGTCACTTTTTGTTCATTAAATGGCTTGGGTTAGTAGGATTCTGGATACGTGAAAATAAGCTTAAAAAGGAATTGAATCAATATTTTCCTAAATTCCGATGGATTGATTTGGTTTCGGTCAATCGAACCTTTAATACTCTTTTCTTTGTCACTTTTCTTTACTATTTGGGAAGAATGCCATCCCCCATTCTGACATATAAAGTGCTCGGCGAGGAGGAAATAAAAAGAATAGAAAAAGAAAAACAAAAACAAAGAGAAAAAGAGAGGAGTTTAAGTTTCAAAGAGAGGATTTTCAGTTTCAAAGAGAGCATTTTCAGTTTCAAAGAGAGGAGTTTCAGTTTCGATAAGGCAGAAAATAAAAGAGAGGAGAAGGAAAGGAAAGATTGGTTTTGGGGCTATTTTTATGATTATAAACGATGGAATCGTCCATCACGGTATATCGATCTTGACAGGGATAAAAGTGTTGACAGGGATGAAAGTGTTGACAGGGATGAAAGTGTTGACAGGGATGAAAGTGTTGACAGGGATGAAAGTGTTGACAGGGATGAAAGTGTTGACAGGGATGAAAGTGCGGAATCGAAAAATGCCGTACGAAATGAAATGTCGCAGGATTTTTTTCATCCATGCCCAAGCGATGGAAAAGAAAGAGTATCTTTTACATACCCACCCAGTTTGTCCACGTTTTTAGAAATGATAGAGAAATTCATAGTGATAGCGCAAAAAGGACTTCTGGACACGACAGAAAAAGAACTATCTGATCAACATCTTGATACGACAGAAAAAGAACTATCGGATCAACATCTTGATACGAGAGAAAAAGAACTATCGGATCAACATCTTGATACGAGAGAAAAAGAACTATCGGATCAACATCTTGATACGAGAGAAAAAGAACTATCTGATCAACTTCTGGACACGACAGAAAAAGAACTATCTGATCAACATCAAAACGAGGATTTATATACTAATTGGGTTTTTGCTAATGAGCAAAAAAAAGAGAACCTAAGCAATGAATTGAAAGATCGAATAAAAAGTCTAGAAAAAGAATTGGAATTAGCAATTATGGAAGCACTAGAAAAAAGGAGCAGAGCCTTCTTATACGATGAAGAAGGCGAGGACGAACAAAATGGAGAAAATAAAGAAACTGAAGAAAATAAAGAAACTAAAGAAACTGAAGAAAAGAAAGGAAGATATTTACCTAAAGAAGAGGATCCATTTTTAAATGGGCCATATCGTGGAAAAACATGGGAGGATGAGGATCTTCAAAGCGATGAAGAAATAGAACAAAGGGATAAACAAAGCGATCTTCAAAGCGATGAAGAAATAGAACAAAGGGATAAACAAAGCGATCTTCAAAGCGATGAAGAAATAGAACAAAGGGATAAACAAAGGGATAAACAAAGGCATGAAGAAAGCGATGAAGAAAGCGATGAAGAAAGCGATGAAGAAATAGAACAAAGGGATAAACAAAGCGATCTTCAAAGCGATCTTCAAAGCGATCTTCAAAGCGATGAAGAGAAGGATGAAGATAGAGAGGAAAAAGAAATCCGTAAAGAAGTACCTCGGTGGTACTACAAATTAGCGTCTGAAGTGGACTATCTACGAAACAAACCAGACGAACAACCAGACGAACAACAATACGGAGAACAATACGAAGAACAAAAAGAAAAAGAAAAAAAAGAAAAAGAAAAAAAAGAGGACGAAAGGACAGAACCTTATGAAATCCTTTCAAGAAGGGCCAGACGAGTCCTAATTTTTGATGAGCAAGAGATTAAAAAACGTAAACAAAGAGAGAAAGAAGAAAGAGAGAAAGAAAAAAGACAAAGAGAAAGAGAGAGAGGTCAGAGTAAAGTTCAAGATCAAGATCAAAAGAAAGTTCAAGATCAAGATCAAAAGAAAGTTCAAGATCAAGATCAAAAGAAAGTTCAAGATCAAAAGAAAGTTCAAGATCAAGATCAAAAGAAAGTTCAAGATCAAGATCAAAAGAAAGTTCAAGATCAAGATCAAAAGAAAGTTCAAGATCAAGATCAAAAGAAAGTTCAAGATCAAAAGAAAGGTAAAGTTCAAGTTCAAGTTCAAGTTCAAGATCAAGATAAAGGTAAAGGTAAAGGTAAGGACGAGGAGGAGGACGAGGACGAGGAGCCAATATATCTAATGCATTATTCACAACAATCGGATTTTAATCGGGACTTAATTCGCGGATCCATACGTGCTCAAAGACGTAAAACCATTATTGAGAACTGGTTTGGAGAATATGTGCATTCACCTCTCTTTTTGGAGAGAGATCGCGGTTTTTCTGTTTCTTTTGTTTTAGAAGAGCTGATAGAAAGACTTTTAGAAGGCATAAAGGACAGTAAGGACAGGATTCGGCGGTGGCTTGAGAAGGCGTGGGGCGAATCAGAAACTCCGACTTCCGGTTCTGGATCTGAAGAAGGCCAGACAGAAGAAGGCGAGAGAGAAGGCGGGAGAGAACGCGAACCAGACTACGAGGCAGAAGACGAGAGAGAAGACGAAACAGAAGACGAACTAGAAGACGAAACAGAAGACGAAACAGAAGACGAGGAAGAAAAAAGAAAACGACGCAGAGAAGAAGAAGAAAGAAAAGAAGCAGAAAGAAAAAGAGCAGAAGAAGAAAGAAAAAGAAAAGCAGCAGAAGAAGCAAAATATGAGCGAATCCAAATAGCCGAGCTGTGGGACAACATGAGCTATGAGAACAACATGAGCTATGAGAACAACATGAGCTATGAGAGAAGAAAAGAAGAAGAACAAGAGCAGGAGAGAAGACAAAAAGAAGAAAAAGAAAGAAAAAGAAAAGCAGCAGCAATAAGAAGAATGGAAGAACAAAGAAGAATGGAAGAACAAGCAATATATGACCACATCGAAATAGCCGAGCTGTCTCACAATATTAACTATGAGAGAAGAAAACAAGAAGAAAAAAGAAAAGGAAAACGACAAGTAGAGGACGACCTACACCTGAGAAAGTATGAGTTTGCACAGCGAAAGTGTCATAGTAGTAATTTAAGTGAGCGTGGTGCGTATTCGGGTGGTGCGTATTCGGATCGTATTATATCCCAGAATTTAAGTGAGCGTGGTGCGTATTCGGGTGGTGCGTATTCGGATCGTATTACATCCCAGAATCTATCGATAATAATGAAGTTTTTCCTTTTCTACTTCCAATATCGTGCTGTTAGATCCGCATTAAGTTACAGAAATTAAAAGACAGATATGTGGATAGGGGTTACTATTACTATATGTAATGGTAATCCTTGTTCGCGAGCAGATAGGGGTTACTATTACTATATGTAATAGTAATCCTTGTTCGCCATTCGATTTCGACATAGGAATTTCTAATTCTCATTCGAATATTCTAATGAGAAAGTTCATTCTTATAAACTCAAAAAATGAATTAGTAAAAAGGTTGATACATAATAGAAGAAATATAAAAAAAGATAAGACGAAATTCGCCCTCCCCCAATATATTTGAACCCCTCTCCTATAAGAAAAATTCCAATACCAACACCATTTGTAATTCCATCAATTACACACCTATCAAAAAAATAACTTAGTTCAGACGATACTCTTATACCCCTCGTTAAGATTCTTGCATAAACGAAATCTATATAACCCCGATTATATGACCAATTGTATATTGCATTTACTATTGGGTCCGAGAAATTTCTCTTAGAACCTACTTTTCGAAAAGAATTTCTTAAATAAAAATTTTGGAAAGACGAATAAACGGATCCATAAAGAATAGATGCTATAGATATCCCCAAAGAAGCTATACTTACTGAATAAATTGCATTTGTTATAAATTCATACCAATTGACAGAATGATGGGGATTTAAAAGGTTTTCCGGTAGAGCCAACCATTTGGATAATGGATCCAATTCACCAAAAGGAATTCCAATGGATCCAACAAGTAAAGTAAATAGTACCAATATAAGCAGTGGAAATAGCATAGTATTATCTGATTCATGGGGATAGATAGAAGTGTATTTTCTTCGAAAATGAGTACTCCAATTTGGCATTTGATTTATTGCATTGCCATCATATATATTTTTCGAAAAAAGAGAAATGCTTGCATCATTATTATTCATTCTTGCTAAAAGTAATTTTTTGGTTATCCAATTTTGTGCTTCTTTCCCCCATAAAGATATGGAATAAAGGGAAGTATTTTTAATTCCACTGTAATTTTTTAAATGAAGATGTAAATACCCTTCAAAAGTAAGTAAATACATTCGAAACATATAAAAGGCGGTTAATCCCGCTGTGAAAGTTGCTATTATTGCGAAAATTGGCGAATAGAACCAACTATCATTAAGAATTTCATCTTTGGACCAAAAACAAGCAAGAGGTGGAATACCACAAAGAGACAGTGTACCTAATAAAAAAGTGATTTTTGTAATTGGAACGTATTTTCTTAACCCACCCATAAGAGCCATATTCTGACTTTTATCTGGTGAATATCCAACAATGGGTTCCATTGAATGGATAATGGATCCAGATCCCAAAAACAATAATGCTTTAGAATAGGCATGAGTGATCAAATGAAATAAAGCAGCCCGATAAGAACCTATACCTAGAGCTAACATAATATAACCCAATTGAGACATTGTAGAATAAGCTAAACTTCTTTTAATGTCTCTTTGAGCAAGAGCTAAAGTAGCTCCTAATAGTAGTGTTATTACACCTATCAAAGAAATGAAATTCATTATGTAAGGTATAACTGTGAAAATAGGAAGAAGCCTAGCTACAAGAAAAATTCCCGCCGCTACCATAGTAGCAGCATGTATAAGAGCTGAAATAGGAGTGGGTCCCTCCATAGCATCAGGTAACCATACATGAAGGGGAAATTGCGCAGATTTAGCAATTGCACCGGCGAATAATAGGAAAGCGCATAGAGTAGCAAATAAGGAATTTACCCCATTATTATGAATCAATTTATTAAATGTTTCGAACAAATCCCGAAATTCGAAACTACCTGTCATCCAATAAAAACCCAGGATTCCTAATAATAAACCGAAGTCCCCTACACGATTAGTTACAAAAGCTTTTTGACAAGCACTTGCTGCAATTGGTCGTGTGAACCAAAAACCGATTAATAAATATGAGCACACCCCCACCAACTCCCAAAAAATATAAATTTGTATCAAATTGGAACTAGTAACTAATCCCAACATGGAAGCATTGAAAAAACTCATATAAGCAAAAAATCTCAAATATCCTTGATCATGAGACATATAATTATCACTATAAATAAGAACCATGATTCCAACAGTAGTGATTAATATTAACATAATGGAAGTAAGCGGATCGATTAAGTATCCGAATTCTAAGGAAAAATCATTATTAATAGTCCAAGACCAGAGATATTGATAGATCCAATTTCCATTTATTTGCTCAATAGCTAAATGGATGGAAAAAACCATAGCTATACTTAGAAATAAAACACTATAAAAAGCCCATATACGACGAAGATTTTTTGTTGCTGTTGGAACAAGCAAAAGGCCAAATCCTATTGACATAGTGACAGGAAGTGGAAGGAAAGGTATTATCCAAGCATATTGATATGTATGTTCCATAATAATAATAAAACCTATTTTTTTTATTCTTATTAAATCTTATTGTCTCCAATTCACCCATTTTGATCCTTTTTAGAAAGATCAAAAAAAAATCAACAAAAAATGATATGAAAAAACTCAAATATTGTAGTATTTTGATAATTTATAACAATATAGTTAATTTATACCAATATAGTATAGTAAGAAAAAATGGTTATACAAAAAATGAAATAGTGGTTCATTGGAATATATATGGATCTCGTATATGCGAATAATTTGACTCCATATAATAAAAAAGAAAAAAGGGATAGTTATTCTAATTACTAATTAAAATATTTATTGTAAACCTTATGACACTATTTCGCGTGTAATAATAGATTATGAAAACTATCTTATTAAACTACCTTATTAAATTAAGTACTATCTTTTTTAAGATATTAATTAGTAGATTCGTCTTCAATCAAATTTCATTTCCGAATAGGCATTCGGAATTTGAGTAGAAAAAAATTGTATTCATTTTTTTTTATTTTATAATATAAGAATAGAAATTCTCAATCTGACTTACTTGACTTTTGACTTATAAAATTAGCATAACAATATCTACGAAATCGAGATATAAGTTCAAAAGGGAGCTGAGAACAATCAATTCATTTGGATTTTCTATTTATTTTATTTGTTATACTATAACATAGTGGATTGATAGATTCGAACAAGACTGGAATGAGACTAATCCCTATGAATCATTTTGGATTCTCTATATATAATAGAGATCCGAAAAATAAAAAAGAATAAAAAAAGAATTCTAATTATTATTATTAGGGAGTCAAAACTCTATTAAAAATAGTAGATAGTATATATAAAATAGTTCGATAAATAGATAGTATTATCAAAGAAAAAGTATTCCTATTTTAGGAAAAATCATTCCATTATCTAGAAAATGAAGTATAGATAATAAAGAAAAAGAACAATCTGTCAATACATGTCTTTCACATACAACAATAAAAATTATTAACTTCTTTGTTTTTGAATGGCAGTTCCAAAAAAACGTACTTCTATGTCAAAAAAGCGTATTCGTAAAAATATTTGGAAGAAAAAAGGATATTTGGCTGCAGTTAAGGCTTTTTCTTTAGCTAAGTCGGTTTCGACAGGAAATTCAAAAAGTTTTTCGTATGGCAAACCAATAAATAATAAAGCTTTAAAAAAATTCTCAAATAAATAATTTACATTAACGAAAATTCTCAATTCAATATATATTATATATTAATATGAAAAGTACTTCTTCCAATATTCTAATATATAGACATAGAATAAGATAGAAATAGAATAAGAATTCTTTTGTTTACTGAATTCTAGTTTCCCTATTTTCATATTTAATACATATGAATATATATATATATATATATTCATAATATATATTCATAATATATATTCATAATATATATTTATATTTTCACGATTTTTCATTATTCTAGAATTCGAATTCGTCGTACGTAAATTTTTTCTTACCACTGTACTTTTCAAAAAAATTATATAATTTTTTTTTTTTTTTTTTTTTCAAAAGTACAGTGAAATCGCAATATCGATTGCAAATCATTCCTTTTTTATGTAATTATTAGGCCACGACTTAATTGGTTTCAGAAATCGGTCCTATCATAAATTAGGTATCAATCAGGTATATTCGAATGAATCCAATTTGATTTAATGGTATCCAGTTATTGAGATCATATTTCGATAACTTTCTTTGGTCTTAGTGATGAAGATATCAAATTCTGTTTCTTAAAAGAAAAAATCTATTCTAATATTTTCGAAACCATATTGCATTGAATCTCGACGATTCAACATGTACGAACTATTATTATTTCAAGCAAGCCGCCATGGTGAAATTGGTAGACACGCTGCTCTTAGGAAGCAGTGCTAGAGCATCTCGGTTCGAGTCCGAGTGGCGGCATGGCATACTCTATCTAATAGAAAATGCACAATAAATCCTATAATGTATTCAATATTCAATTCTCGATTTTCATTCTCTAAGTAATTGGACTATTCTTTTATTTATGATATTTGTGACTCTAGAACATATATTAACTCATATCTCTTTTTCGATCATTTCCATTGTTATTATGATTCATTTGATGAATTTATTAGTTCACGAAATCATAGGACTATATAATTCGTCAGAAAAGGGGATGATAGCTACTTTTTTATCTATAACAGGGTTATTAGTTATTCGTTGGATTTATTGGGGGCATTTGCCCTTAAGTAATTTATATGAATCATTAATGTTCCTTTCGTGGAGTTTCCTCATTATTCATATGATTCTGTATTTTAAAAATCATAAAAAGAAAGATGATTTAAGTGCAATAACCACGCCGAGTGCTATTTTTACCCAAAGTTTCACCACTTCTGGTCTTTCAACTGGAATGCATCAATCCGCAATATTAGTACCTGCTCTGCAATCTCAGTGGTTGATGATGCATGTAAGTATGATGTTATTGAGCTATGCAGCTCTTTTATTTGGATCTTTATTTTCAATTGCTCTTTTAGTCATTCTAGTTCGAAAAAGGATCAATATTTTTTCTAAGGATAAGAATTTCTTAGTTAAGTCGTTTTTCTTTGGCGCGATTCAATTGAATGAGAAAAGAAATGCTTTCGAAAATACTGCTTTTCCTTCATTTCAAAACTATTATAAATATCAATTGGCTCAAAGATTAGATTATTGGAGTTATCGTGTCATTAGTCTAGGGTTTACTTTTTTAACCATAGGCATTCTTTCTGGAGCAGTATGGGCTAATGAAGCATGGGGGTCTTATTGGAATTGGGATCCTAAAGAAACTTGGGCATTTATTACTTGGATTATATACGCAATTTATTTACATACCAGAACAAACCAAGGTTTTCAAGGTATTAATTCGGCAATTGTAGCTTCTATAGGATTTCTTATAATTTGGATATGCTATTTTGGGGTTAATCTATTAGGAATAGGTTTGCATAGTTATGGTTCATTCTAATTCCCATCTAGTTGAGTAAACTAATATATCAGGAAATCCTTCTATATATATATTATTATATGGAAAGATTTGTGTGAGTTTTTGAGAACCATTCTAAAAGAGGGCTAAATGGTTCTCAAAAACTCGAGATACATCTCATTTCCATTTTTATTTTTTGCGTTCTATGGTGAACTTGTTTTTTTTTTTTTTTTTTTGAAATGGAAAATCCTATAATTATTCGATTATGCGCTTTATTCATCAACACTATCTAGGAAAATAATTAGATAGAATAGCTTGTACCTTATCAACTGATAGCGAGAAAACAAAATCAGGATAAATACCAATTGCTATTACGGGCAAAAAGATACAAATCGAAACAAATAATTCTCGTGGTCCAGAATCCACAAAATAAGACTTTGGAGCATTAAATAACTTGTATCCATAGAATATTTGGCGTGACATAGATAATAAATAAATAGGAGTTAATATCATTCCAATTGCGATTAGAAAAGTAATTAGTATTTTTGGCATGAAAAGATATTTTGGACTGGTAATTATTCCAAAAAAGACTATGAATTCTGCAACAAAACCACTCATTCCCGGCAATGCAAGAGAGGCCATCGAGAAACTACTGAACAAGGTAAATAATTTTGGCATTGGGACGGATACTCCACCCATTTCGTCAAGATAAACAAGATGTGTTCTATCACAGCCTGTCCCCCCTAAGAAAAAAAGCGCAGCACCAATAAATCCATGAGAGATTAGTTGTAAAAAGGCCCCATTGAGTCCCGCGTTGGTTATGGAACCAATTCCTATAATTATAAAACCCATATGAGATACGGAGGAATAGGCTATTCTCTTTTTTAAATTACGTTGCCCTAAGGAGGTTGAAGCTGCATAAATTATTTGTATCGTTCCTACTATCACGAACCATGGAGAAAATATAGAATGGGCGTGGGGTAAAAATTCCATATTTATCCGAATCAATCCATAAGCTCCCATTTTTAATAAGATTCCAGCCAGAAGCATACATGTACTGTAATGCGCTTCGCCGTGGGTATCTGGCAACCACGTATGTAGGGGTATAATGGGCAATTTGACAGCATAAGCAATAAGAAAGCCAAAATATAATAGAATCTCTAAGACTCTAGGATATGATTGATTAGCTAATGTTTCAAAATTTAATATGGGTCCGTCCGAACCATATAAACCTATACCCAAAACTCCTATTAAGAGAAAAACGGAACCCCCCGCTGTGTATAAAATGAACTTTGTAGCTGAGTACAGACGTTTTTTACCCCCCCACATGGATAAAAGTAAGTAAACAGGAATTAATTCTAACTCCCACATGATGAAAAAAAGTAAAAGGTCTCGAGAAGAAAATAATCCTATTTGGCCACTGTACATTGCTACCATTAGAAAATAAAACAATCGTGAATCTCGAGTAACCGGCCAAGCCGCTAAAGTTGCTAAAGTAGTGATAAATCCTGTCAATAAAATGGGTCCTATGGAAAATCCATCGATTCCCAATCTCCAGTGAAAATCAAAAATATTTATCCATTTATAATCCTCTCTCAATTGTATTAATGAATCGTCCAATTGGAAATGATAACAAAATACATAGGTTGTTAGAAGAAGTTCTAAAAGGCATATAGATATGGTATACCACCTAATCACCTTATTTCCTTTATGTGGGAGAAATAAAATGAAGAAGCCCGCAAATATCGGCAAAACTACAATTATTGTTAACCAAGGAAAATAACTCGTGGTAAAGACAAGATACGTTTTGACCATAAAAACCCGTACTCAAGAAAGTATATTATTCGGAATTCCGAGTACGGATTTTTGTCGGTAAAAAAAAGGAATCAAATGATTCAAGTGGAGTTTTTTGTAACGTATCAATAAGCTAGACCCATACTAAGGCTTGTCTCATTCCATAAATAAACACGAACACTCAAAAAATCTGTTGGACAAGCGGATTCACATCTCTTACAACCTACACAGTCCTCAGTTCTTGGTGCAGAAGCTATTTGCTTAGCTTTACATCCGTTCCAAGGTATCATTTCCAACACATCCGTAGGGCAAGCTCGTACGCATTGAGTACACCCTATACACGTATCATAAATTTTTACTGAATGTGACATTGGATCTATAAATTTCCGTTTTGGAAAGAAAATATTTTGATCCGGTAAAAAGTCAGTAGTAAATGAATTCTATATTATAGATACCAGATAAATCAGTGGTTTACCAGAATTTTTTAGAATCAATCTATTTCTGGATATGTTTCACGAGAAAGGGCCAATAAACTTTCATTTTAGTTTCGACAAAGATGCTAATACTAGTTGTACATGCTAATCTAATTCAAATTGGTGAATATTCAAATTAATAATATTATATTCTAAATTATAAAAAGAAAAATACGTAAATAACTAAAAAACGAAAATGTATACAAAGAATTTTACAACAATTACACATAAAATTGAAATAGTATATTTCAAATAGTATATTATGAATAGTGTATTATGAATTACATCTGTTATATCATAATATGTGACTATCTTATTACGACTATTTATTCAACAAATTTGATTGATTGATACGAGTTGATTTTCTGTTACGATGGATTGATGAAACAATAGCTAGTCCAATTGCTGCTTCTGCAGCTGCAATGGCTATAACAAAGATCGAGAAAATGTCTCCTTTTAATTGACGGCTATCGAATAAATCCGAAAATGTTACGAGATTGATATTAACCGAATTTAGTATAAGTTCAAGACACATAAGGGCTCTAACCATGTTTCGACTTGTGATCAATCCATAGATACCGATAGAAAATAAATAGGCACTCAAAAAAAGTGCATGTTCAAACATCATTGACTAACTCCTTATCAATCTCGATTCAATATGAATGAATATTCATTCAAAGAATTCAATTAAATAAATTAATTAATAAAAAATAAGGGATTGGTAATGGATCCAATTAAGAGCTTTGCTTATCTTATAGTATTTTATTTATTTTTATACGAGACTTAAATATGGGAATATAACATATATTAAATATTAAAGAAAATGAAAAAATCCATTTGAATTTGAAAGTGTTATAAAAATAAGACAGAGGAAAAGAAGACATTCTTTGATTTTGGATTTCGAATAAGAATTTCTACTTATTATTCTTATTGACGAGCCATACTAATTGCACCTATCAAGGCAACTAAAAGAATTATAGAAATGAGTTCAAATGGAAGAAAGAAGTCCGTTGATAAATGAATACCAATTTGTTGAATATTACTTATTAGATCCTGCTCTATAATTTGATTTGATCCTGTAGTCCAAATCATCCCATACCATGATGTTTCTAGGATAGTAGTAATTAGTGAAAAAAGAATACTTGTACAGACCAACGAAGTAACTGCATCTCCAACAGTCCAAAAATGAAAATCATTAGAATTATAATATTCGGAACTGTTTGTGAACATCACAGCAAATATGATTAAGACATTTATAGCCCCCACATAAATAAGGAGCTGGGCAGCTGCTACAAAATAGGAGTTGGATAAAATATATAATAAGGAAATACAAACAAGAGCCAATCCCAATGAAAACGCAGAAAAAATGGGATTGGGAAATAAAACGACTCCCAGACTTCCTAATATAAGAACGGATCCTAGAAATACTACAAGAATATCATGTATTGGTCCAGTTAAACCCATTATGTATAAAGTAAGAGATAAATAAATAAGTCGAAATATTTCATGACTTTATTGAATAGTCCAGGAAAAAAGGAATTGCCCCATTTTTTTTCTTGTATATAATATAGTAATGTTACTAATTGAATTGAATCTTAATGTAGTGTAGGTTATAGAAGAATGAAAGATATGATTCTCTAAATTCTTTTTTTTTCAACAAAAATCAAAGAGTAATTCTCAACAATCAATAGGTATGCGTTCTAGTTATTGATTAAATTAATCAATATAAAAGAAATCCCTGATCCGATTCCTTATATTATATAATAATTAATAATTAGTAATTGATTTTGAATCGAAAGATTTATCTTTGTCTATTGTCATTCGTGTCGAATTCATAATTGCTTGAATTGTGTAATCCCCAATTACTGACATAGGTAATCGACCCAAAGCAATTTGATTGTAATTCAATTCATGACGATCATAAGTAGAAAGCTCATATTCTTCAGTCATTGATAAACAGTTTGTTGGGCAATACTCCACACAGTTACCACAAAATATACATACTCCAAAATCAATACTATAATTAAGCAATTGTTTCTTTTTGATATCTGTTTTCAATCTCCAATCTACAAGAGGTAAATCTATAGGACATACACGAACACATACTTCACAAGCAATACATTTATCAAATTCAAAATGAATTCGACCACGAAAACGTTCCGATGTAATTAATTTTTCATAAGGATATTGAATAGTTACAGGTAAACGATTTGTATGGGATAAGGTAATCATGAAACCTTGACCGATATACCTTGCAGCTCGTACTGTTTGTTGACCATAATTCATGAATCCAGTTACCATAGGGAACATATCGTAAATATCCATGAAATAAATAAGTTGATGTTTCTTTCTCTTGTTTCAGGTAGGTTATTCGAAATTTTGAATGTCCTTCTGGTCTCTTCTTATTTCTTATTTATAGTGATCCAAGTTGAGAAGAGGTTGTCAATAATAGATTACCTAAAGAAATAGGTAAAAGAAATTTCCATCCAAGATTTAATAGTTGGTCCATTCTCATCCTTGGGAAAGTCCATCTTGTTGTAATAGAAATAAAGAGAAACAAATAGGCTTTAACTAATGTAATAAGAATACCTATTATCATTCCAAAGACCCCACCTATTTTATCTATTCCGAAAATCTCGGGAATAAAGAAAATAGGCAGAATAGATAAATTCCAACCACCGAAGTAAAGAACTGTTACAAATAATGAAGAAACTAATAGATTTAGGTAAGAAGCAACATAGAATAAACCATATTTGATACCTGAATATTCGGTTTGATAACCTGCTACTAATTCCTCTTCTGCTTCTGGTAAATCAAAGGGTAATCTTTCACATTCTGCTAGGGAAGAAATTAGAAAAACTATAAACCCGACAGGTTGGCGCCAAACATTCCACCCCCAAAAACCATATTTGGATTGCGCTTCAACTATATCAACTGTACTTGAACTATTAGATAATCATAGTCGATGATAACATGACTGCTTTCATCGCTACTCCAGAACCGTACGTGAGACCCCAGCTTCATACGGCTCCTCTATGGTCAGAAAAAAATGTAAGGACTAATTCAATAGTAACATAAATTCGACATCCATTGGGTAGTATGGATATAATAAAGACATATTGAAAAGTCCCAAATTAGACCAATGGAATTCTGTCTGCTAGAATAAGAAATAAAAAGTGCTTCCGAATTGATCTCATCCCTTTTTTTATTTATTTTTTCTAGAAAGAAAATAGAAAATCCATTTCTTAGTTCGAGAATAACTTAAATTATTCCTTCAATAAAATTCAATAGATATTTATCTCAACTCATATTTTTGAATTACGAAAAAGAATTAGACACTAGTTCATGAACCATGATAGAAATTCTAATATGTATGTAGAATAAATAAATAAAAACCTTTTTTTATTCATTTTTCTCAGTCATTCTACTCTTTTGTTCCTCTTCTTGTTTCCATATTCAAAAAAATAAATAAAAAAGAAAAAGGGATTAATTCGTTCTTGATAGTTATTTCTTTAATCAGTGAATAGGAACATACTCTAGATCGGAATCGTGGATAAGTACTACTTGATCATTTCTACTAACTTCAAGTCCTTATTATGATTCGTTTTATTTATCTGTAACTTCTTTTCATACTTTACATTATCTGTATTACTAATCTTTTGTGTATCTTGGTGTTTCTGCCCGTCCACTCATTTTTGATTGATCCCGGTATGGTAATACATACAAGACAATAGTAGAAACTCCATACATTTGATCTTTTGTACCCGCTTCAAGACATGATAACGAATCAAACAATCTCAGTCTTGGGGGAAACAGTTTACACTGTTTCTATTTACTTCCACTTTACTCTTGTACATAGGGAATGAGATTTCATCTTCTTACTGCGAATTTCTAAGCTGTTTTGGTTCACTCATATAACTATCTGGTTTAACTTATCTACCCGAATGATGAATAAAAAGATCAAGATCAAGATATTTATTCAATACATTCTATTTTTTTCCTATTCCTATATTCGAAATAAAGGAAAATGGGTTTTTTAACGAATCACACGTAGAGAGATTGATAACACACATGAAGTTAATGGTATTTCATAACTAATGGATTGAGCAGCAGCTCGTAGACCACCTAAGAAAGAATATTTATTATTCGACCCATACCCTGACATAAGAAGTGCAATGGGTGCAATACTTGAAATGGCAATCCATAGAAAAACACCTATACTGAGATCGGATAAAACAAGATGATATCCAAAAGGAATTATTAAATAACTTAGTAAAGTTGATAGAACTGCTATAGCTGGTCCCACACGAAATAATTGAATATCTCCTTTATAAGGGAAGATATCTTCTTTAAAAAGTAGTTTTGTTCCATCTGCTAGAGCTTGAAGGATTCCTAATGGGCCTGCATATTCAGGCCCAATACGTTGTTGTATCCCCGCGGATATTTCTCTTTCTAACCACACAATTACTAATACACCTATTGTGATTCCTAATATCAGGATCAAAATGGGAACAAAGATCCATATCAGTTCATAGATCTCTTTCAAGAATTCAGATCCAGAAAAAGAATTTATAGCTTCTACTTCTCTCGTATCAATTATCATTTCAACGATCAACCTCTCCCATAATGATATCTATACTACCTAGTATTGTCATGATATCAGCCAATTTCATTCTTTTAACTAGCTGAGGAAGAATTTGCAAATTGATGAAACCTGGTGGACGAATTTTCCATCTCCAAGGAAAAACACTCTGATCTCCCATCAGAAAAATTCCTAATTCTCCCTTTGGAGCTTCTACTCTAACATAAAGTTCTTGTTTCGATAATTCCAGATTAGGTGAAGGCTTTTTACTAATGAATCTGTATTCAAAATCATTCCATTCCGAATTCTTTGTCCGTCGTACTTCTAAATTTTCATAAGGCCCCCCAGGAATACCTTCCAGAGCCTGTTGAATAATTTTTATGGATTCCGTCATTTCCCCGATTCGTACCAAATAACGAGCTAGTGAATCTCCTTCCTTTTGCCATTGAACTTCCCAATCGAATTCATTGTAACACTCATAATCATCAACTTTACGAAGATCCCATTGTATTCCGGAGGCTCGTAACATTGGTCCTGATAAGCCCCAATTTATTGCTTCTTCCCCACCTATAATACCGATTCCTTCAACTCGTTCCAAAAAAATGGGATTGCGGCTGATAAGTTTTTGATATTCGGCAACTGCCATTAAAAAATAATCGCAGAAATCCAAGCATTTATCTATCCAACCATAAGGTAGATCCGCAGCTACTCCTCCGATACGGAAATAATTATGCATCATTCGCATACCTGTGGCAGCTTCGAATAGATCATATATCAATTCTCTCTCTCTAAAAATATAGAAAAAAGGAGTCTGTGCACCAATATCCGCCATAAAGGGCCCAAGCCATAATAAATGAGAAGCTATACGACTCAGTTCTAGCATAATTACTCGGATATAGCTGGCTCTTTGAGGTACTTCAATATTTCCCAACAGTTCTGGCCCATTTACAGTTATTGCTTCTGTGAACATAGTAGCTAAATAATCCCAACGTGTTACATAGGGGAGATATTGTATAATTGTTCGATTTTCCGCAATTTTTTCCATCCCTCTGTGTAAATAACCCAATATAGGTTCACAGTCAATAACATCCTCACCATCGAGAGTAACGATTAGTCGAAGAACACCATGCATTGATGGGTGTTGAGGACCCATATTGACTATCATGAGATCCTTTCTTGTAGCAGGTACAGTCATATCTTTTTCCTCGATTCATTATTTCATGAATTTCTCAAAACGAGGTTCATCAAAATACTCGATCTACTAATTAATTCTTACTAAGAAGAAGTTAGTAGATCCAGTAATTCTAATACTAATAATATACTAATTAATATACTAATATAATAAAATATTCTAACAATAAATAAAAAAAAGGAAAAAATAGAAATCTCATAAATGAATCAATTTCTAATATAAATCCAACAAATTAACGAGTTTTTCGCTCTCGAATGTCCAGTTGACTTACTAATTTTTCATAACGTACTCCATTTTTCTTTGCCAAATAAGCTAGTAATCGTTGCCGTCTTCCCAGAATTATTCGAAGACCCCTCTCAGATAAAAAATCTTTTTTGTGTAATTCAAGATGTAAAGTAAGTTTTCGTATCTTATTAGTGAAGCTGAATACTTGAAATTCGACAGACCCGGGATTTCCTTCTTGTGGAAGAACTGAAATGAATGCATTTTTGACCATAAAATAAAGAAATTCTTGTATATATTTTTTTCTATTTTATTTACCGATCAGGAATTAATAAGAGTTGATTTTATAATATAATACTAGTAGTTGTTTTAATGGAAAAAATTTGCATTGATTTTTTATCCAAATCCAATTAATTTTAATTGCATTTCATTTTAATTGGATTTGGATAAAAAGGGATACTACATGATTAAATCACTATGATCAGTTAATTTACAATCGCGGATACATACGTATTCTTGTCATAGTAAAACGACTTCCATTATGGGTATTAAAACAATATCGATTCATACAAGCTAAGTCCTCTAATCGATAATTAGGCCAAATAAACAATTTGAATTTCATTAATTCATTTCTATGAATATCCTTATCCTCATTCATAAATTCTTCACAGTTCTTTCCATTGTTTTCATTACCAAATGGTGAAATCCCATTCAACACATTCCTATTCCAAGAATTGAGACAAATTAGAATTCTCAACTTTCTACGATGTCGAGTAGATAGAATATATTCAGGAACAAGGAAATCATAATAATTATTCCTATATTGTTGTGCAATAGGTTTTTCAAGATCATCCCTATCAACAGATTTTTCTTTTCCGCATTTCTCATTAATTTGGTATTTATTCTCATGGGCCAACGAAATGCTTATGATTTGATACTTAATAAAGTTTTCATCCCATTCGTCCACAAATACACGTATTGGTTCGATATGCAACCCTCCTCCTTTCATCAATTTTGAAAAAAGTGTCTCCTTCCCCTCCCTCTTGGGAGGGAAGAAGAAGTCGAAATTCATCTCGCCTCTTTTAATAGAGGATAGAGTAGAGTTCTTAATGTAGGTCCCAAAGATTTTCTTATCCATCTCCTTCTTAGCTCTTTCCTCATTCATCTCGTTCTTAGCTCTTTCCTCATCTTTCTTAGCGACCTCTTTCGAAGATTTCGTAGAGTCCTCAATCGACGATTTAGGTGTTTCCTCATTCATCTCCTTCGAAGATTTCGTAGAGTCCTCAATCGACGATTTAGGTGTTTCCTCATTCATCTCCTTCGAAGATTTCGTAGAGTCCTCAATCGACAATTTAGGTGTTTCCTCATTCATCTCATCCTCATTCATCTCGTTCTTAGCTCTTTTCTCATTCATCTCTTTCTTAGCCACCTCATCTTTCTTAGCGACCTCTTTCGAAGATTTCGTAGAGTCCTCAATCGACGATTTAGGTGTTTCCTCATTCATCTCCTTCGAAGATTTCGTAGAGTCCTCAATCGACGTTTCCTTTGGCTTCGCATCATCCTCATCCTCAAACTCAAAGTCGTCTAATCTAACTAAGAAAGCACATGCCCTGATATAATTCTCTAGTTGTCTATAAAACATCGCATCGTATTCTATTTCATAATTCAAAAGGTTTTTTCCAAAAACATCTATTTCTTTCCCTATAGTTGATTCTACCCTTTTTTTCTTTTTTCCTTCCTCTTCTTCTTTCTTTTCTTCTTTCTTTTCTTTTTTCTTTTCTTCTTTCTTTTCTTCTTTCTTTTCTTTTTTCTTTTCATTAATATTTTCATTTTCACTAGCATTTTTATCTCCCTCAAAATCGAGAAGTAATTCGTTGGTTGGTATGATCCAAGGTTTATACATATATTGCCTATGTGTATGAAAATCCATTCCAAATTCTGGAAAGAATGGACCCCTTAGATTTGATATATTTGATATCTGGTCCCACCACGTTCGTTGATTCATTCCCATCCAATCAAAAAAGAAACATTCTAGATTCGATGTGAATCGTTTTCTTTTTTCAATAAGTGGTGGAATATTCTGATTCTCATCATAAAATCTTTCATAACCATAACGATTAAATCTATTTTCGATCCACGAGGTATCTCTATCCTCATCTCTCTTTTTATTATTTTCTTTAAGATTTTGACTTTCTTTAACAATGTCTATCAAATGGATCTCCTTTAGATAATCACTAAGATCTATATCTGTTAGTACATAAGGTTTTGGTGTCTTAAAATTATCTGATTTTCGACCTTTATTTACTTCTAAAGGTAATTCAGAAATATATGAACCCTCACCATTTTCATAGTTCATACACTTATGTAATAAAAGATCATATCTGTAGATTCTCTTAAATTTTTCTTTCTTATTCTTATAATACTTATTTTTTATGTATGAATGCCTCTTTCTTTCTTTTTTAGAAGGATTTCGTTTCTGCTTTTGAATTTGTCGATTGGCCTCTCTTCGCGCCGCTCTAGTTTCTAATCGATACCATTCAGTCGGAGATAAATTGTATTGATAATGGCTCTTTAACCAACCTTTCCATTCATCTATTCTAGACTTATTAATTTCCCTATGTTTGAATAGGAAATCAAATATTCTTTTTATTCTAGACTTATTAATTTTAATTTTGGGTTTCAAAGCAAATATTCCTTCTGTCTCACAATGATCCTTTATTTCATCCTTAACAAAAAGAGGAGTTCCCTCATATTGAAGTAAGGATCTCAGGTGATATTTCTCACTAATTTGAGCTTGAGTTCGTGATATTTTGTAAAATACATATGCTTGGGAAAGGTTGGATAAGTCACAATAAGGATTTAAAATCTTACTATTAGTAATATTAAAAAGGGATTCTTTTTCTTCCATTTTTAAAATAAAGCCAAGCGCACTTTTCTTATCACTTTCCATTTTTTCTATTAGGAATTTAACGAAAAATTCTACATTGACCCTGAGGATGCTCATGATATATACAAAGATATCGATGAATATTCTTTCAATGAAGGATTCTATAAAATAGTGTAATTTACGTATTAATCGAGTCTTTTCCTTTTTGAATATTAGCCAAATATATTTGCACAATTTGGATATTTTATCATTCCAATCAGTTTTCTTAGGACTAATAATATTAATGTTTGGAGTTGCAATTATTTTCGCTTTTTCCTTTTTGACCTCTTCTATTTGATTCCTCGTGGCGATTGTTCTATCAATAAGATGTTTTATTATCTTTTCTTCTATTTCCCTTTCCGTTTCCACAAGTGAACCCTTTGTCGAATCTATGGGTTCAATGATCAATTCCTGACTATTTTTATTACTTGTGTAATTTTTTGTATTTTCAACCGGCTCCTTTATTATTAATTTTTTCCATTCTTCTATCTTTTTTTTCTCTTCTTCCATCTTTTTTTTTATAGCTAGAACTTCTTTTTTAACTTCTTTGGCTTTTTCTTTAACTTCTTTGGCTTTTTCTTTTAAGATACTTAGAAGCCTGCTTAGAAACCTGTTTATTTTTTCTTCTAAAACTTTTCGAACTAGAAAAATAATCTTTGCCACTTTTCTACGGTTCTTTTCGTATTTCCTAAAAATAGGTTGAAAAAAAGAGTGTCTCCTTTTTCTTGGAGGACCAAATGGGACTTTTAATTCTCTTCCCCAAATGTTTAAAAAACAAAAGGAGCCACTTTGCTCTGAGCGCTCTTTCGCTTTTTTCTTTTTTAAGGAGCGCTTTTGCTTTGAGCGCTCTTTCGCTGAGCCCTTTTCCCCTTCTTTAAAGGAGCCTTCTTTCTCTTTTTTATGAAATTCTCGTCTTATCCTAGTCTTAGCTCCTTGCCAAGGTTTCAGACGGAAAGGAAATATAATTTTTATCTGAATACCATCTGTTAACCAATTTTCGGGAAATTCTGTCTCTGCTAATGGAACAGCATTATAAGTGCATTTAATATGCTGTTCCTTATTCAACTCTCTGAAATCCTCTACAAACTCGGGGAATTGGAATAATAGCATACGTCCAATATTTTTCGCTATTATCAAGAGCGGCAATTTAATGTATCTTCTCACAAAAGATTGGCTTAGTAATAGCACACCCCTTATGTGTTGACCATAGCTCATGTTGTCCCACAGCTCGGCTATTTGGATTCGCTCATATTTTGCTTCTTCTGCTGCTTTTCTTTTTCTTTCTTCTTCTGCTCTTTTTCTTTCTGCTTCTTTTCTTTCTTCTTCTTCTCTGCGTCGTTTTCTTTTTTCTTCCTCGTCTTCTGTTTCGTCTTCTGTTTCGTCTTCTAGTTCGTCTTCTGTTTCGTCTTCTCTCTCGTCTTCTGCCTCGTAGTCTGGTTCGCGTTCTCTCCCGCCTTCTCTCTCGCCTTCTTCTGTCTGGCCTTCTTCAGATCCAGAACCGGAAGTCGGAGTTTCTGATTCGCCCCACGCCTTCTCAAGCCACCGCCGAATCCTGTCCTTACTGTCCTTTATGCCTTCTAAAAGTCTTTCTATCAGCTCTTCTAAAACAAAAGAAACAGAAAAACCGCGATCTCTCTCCAAAAAGAGAGGTGAATGCACATATTCTCCAAACCAGTTCTCAATAATGGTTTTACGTCTTTGAGCACGTATGGATCCGCGAATTAAGTCCCGATTAAAATCCGATTGTTGTGAATAATGCATTAGATATATTGGCTCCTCGTCCTCGTCCTCCTCCTCGTCCTTACCTTTACCTTTACCTTTATCTTGATCTTGAACTTGAACTTGAACTTGAACTTTACCTTTCTTTTGATCTTGAACTTTCTTTTGATCTTGATCTTGAACTTTCTTTTGATCTTGATCTTGAACTTTCTTTTGATCTTGATCTTGAACTTTCTTTTGATCTTGATCTTGAACTTTCTTTTGATCTTGAACTTTCTTTTGATCTTGATCTTGAACTTTCTTTTGATCTTGATCTTGAACTTTCTTTTGATCTTGATCTTGAACTTTACTCTGACCTCTCTCTCTTTCTCTTTGTCTTTTTTCTTTCTCTCTTTCTTCTTTCTCTCTTTGTTTACGTTTTTTAATCTCTTGCTCATCAAAAATTAGGACTCGTCTGGCCCTTCTTGAAAGGATTTCATAAGGTTCTGTCCTTTCGTCCTCTTTTTTTTCTTTTTCTTTTTTTTCTTTTTCTTTTTGTTCTTCGTATTGTTCTCCGTATTGTTGTTCGTCTGGTTGTTCGTCTGGTTTGTTTCGTAGATAGTCCACTTCAGACGCTAATTTGTAGTACCACCGAGGTACTTCTTTACGGATTTCTTTTTCCTCTCTATCTTCATCCTTCTCTTCATCGCTTTGAAGATCGCTTTGAAGATCGCTTTGAAGATCGCTTTGTTTATCCCTTTGTTCTATTTCTTCATCGCTTTCTTCATCGCTTTCTTCATCGCTTTCTTCATGCCTTTGTTTATCCCTTTGTTTATCCCTTTGTTCTATTTCTTCATCGCTTTGAAGATCGCTTTGTTTATCCCTTTGTTCTATTTCTTCATCGCTTTGAAGATCGCTTTGTTTATCCCTTTGTTCTATTTCTTCATCGCTTTGAAGATCCTCATCCTCCCATGTTTTTCCACGATATGGCCCATTTAAAAATGGATCCTCTTCTTTAGGTAAATATCTTCCTTTCTTTTCTTCAGTTTCTTTAGTTTCTTTATTTTCTTCAGTTTCTTTATTTTCTCCATTTTGTTCGTCCTCGCCTTCTTCATCGTATAAGAAGGCTCTGCTCCTTTTTTCTAGTGCTTCCATAATTGCTAATTCCAATTCTTTTTCTAGACTTTTTATTCGATCTTTCAATTCATTGCTTAGGTTCTCTTTTTTTTGCTCATTAGCAAAAACCCAATTAGTATATAAATCCTCGTTTTGATGTTGATCAGATAGTTCTTTTTCTGTCGTGTCCAGAAGTTGATCAGATAGTTCTTTTTCTCTCGTATCAAGATGTTGATCCGATAGTTCTTTTTCTCTCGTATCAAGATGTTGATCCGATAGTTCTTTTTCTCTCGTATCAAGATGTTGATCCGATAGTTCTTTTTCTGTCGTATCAAGATGTTGATCAGATAGTTCTTTTTCTGTCGTGTCCAGAAGTCCTTTTTGCGCTATCACTATGAATTTCTCTATCATTTCTAAAAACGTGGACAAACTGGGTGGGTATGTAAAAGATACTCTTTCTTTTCCATCGCTTGGGCATGGATGAAAAAAATCCTGCGACATTTCATTTCGTACGGCATTTTTCGATTCCGCACTTTCATCCCTGTCAACACTTTCATCCCTGTCAACACTTTCATCCCTGTCAACACTTTCATCCCTGTCAACACTTTCATCCCTGTCAACACTTTCATCCCTGTCAACACTTTTATCCCTGTCAAGATCGATATACCGTGATGGACGATTCCATCGTTTATAATCATAAAAATAGCCCCAAAACCAATCTTTCCTTTCCTTCTCCTCTCTTTTATTTTCTGCCTTATCGAAACTGAAACTCCTCTCTTTGAAACTGAAAATGCTCTCTTTGAAACTGAAAATCCTCTCTTTGAAACTTAAACTCCTCTCTTTTTCTCTTTGTTTTTGTTTTTCTTTTTCTATTCTTTTTATTTCCTCCTCGCCGAGCACTTTATATGTCAGAATGGGGGATGGCATTCTTCCCAAATAGTAAAGAAAAGTGACAAAGAAAAGAGTATTAAAGGTTCGATTGACCGAAACCAAATCAATCCATCGGAATTTAGGAAAATATTGATTCAATTCCTTTTTAAGCTTATTTTCACGTATCCAGAATCCTACTAACCCAAGCCATTTAATGAACAAAAAGTGACCCATTAACCAACCAACAAAACTACTTGTGATAAATAATATACTGCCGTCGTATCGAAACATATAAATGTTTAGTAATCTGGCAAATGTTGGACTTGGTACAACAAGCTGGTTCAATAATGGGCAAATGAAATTATTCAGGAATATGGTTGCAATGTTCAGATTATGTATGCAATTTCTGGTAGTAGGTCCTAACTTGCTTAGATCTACAAACAACCTGCTCAAAACAATATAGTATACGCAATGAAAGAGTAAATAGGGCATAACTAGGACAGTCATTAGAAAAGGGTTACGCACGACTAGATGGATTGGCCAATAATAGATCGATATGAACATTAGCAACTGCCCCGTAATAAAACCCGTTATTGTTGCTATCTGCTTCTGCCTTTCTTCCTTCAGAATCTGAGTTCGGGCAAGGAAGAAATGACCGGGACCTATGGAAAATATAGTCAAAAATCCATAATAGACTCCGACCGAGACCACTGAACTAACTATTCTCCTAAACACAAATTTAGTAAATTTACTAACCAAGATAAATTTACTAACGAAGACGATTTTACTAGCCAAGATCAATTTACCAACCAAGACAAGTTTATTAACCATGATTTTTACCTCCTTTAAGTTTAAGATGATTTTGGATTTGACAATAGTTTGGTTCCCTATTTTCCAAGACAAATCGACTAACGAAGACGATTTTACTAGCCAAGATAAATTGACTAACCAAGACAAGTTTATTAAGCATAATTTTTACCTCCTTTAAGTTTAAGATGATTTTGGATTTGACAATAGTTTGGTTCCCTATTTTCCAAGACAAATCGACTAACGAAGACGATTTTATTAAGCATGATTTTTACCTCCTTTAAGTTTAAGATGATTTTGGATTTGACAATAGTTTGGTTCCCTATTTTCCAAGACAAATCGACTAACGAAGACGATTTTATTAAGCATGATTTTTACCTCCTTTGCTTTGAATTTTCAATAGTTTAAAGTTATTAAAGATATGAAATTATGGATTTGTTGCCTATACTCTCTTAATACGTAACACCCT